TAGACGCGGAACAAGCAGCTAAGATGACAAGTAGGCCCCAAAAGCCCTAAGCAGATTGAGGCTAAGGCGGAAATGGTGAGGGCTGGAAGATCCATTTGTAGACCAAAGGATCGATGTAACAAAATAGAATCCAATCAGGGAGCTGCCGTATAAGCCAACATCGCACCCGGAGGTAATTCCAAGCCCCCCCCCTCGGGGGCCAGAACCAGGGAACAATTCATGAAACTAGGAGAATGGATCTCTTCGAGGAAGAGATTGCAAACACAAAGCTCCAGGATCTTAATGGTTTCGGTCCACATATGGCCAGCACCTGTTCCAGCCAAGAGAATAAAGTGTCAATTTTACGAGGCAGAGGCTGTGAGAGCTGGAGTTAGTGTGAGTCCTTAAAACACACATGTTCTCCAAGTCAAGAGAAGCACGATGAGTAACTACAACGGAAGGTTTAGGTGCCAGCTACATTGGAGCGATTGTTCCGCTTCACTTGACCTGACTTCCGGCATAGCCATAGCAATCTAACTAGACTTCATGCATGACAATCGAATTTCTTTCTCTCGTAAACCTAATCTATTAATATGAATACTAAATGCATATAAATAAGAAGGATAAATTCCTTTTCGTTTGAGGTTGACGAATGAGATCTGTGTGTTTTAAGCATCAAAAGGGTAAAGGTTTCAAAAGACGACTCTTGCCTGAAAAGCTGTTGACAATCAAACAAGGTTTTCTCCCCTGACAGAAAAGAATGGAGTCCACCGGATGAGCAGTCTTGATTGATAGAGTGGATAGCTGGTTCGTATGGTGTATAGAAACCATTAGCCAACCGGGGACCGGTTTTCGTGAAAGCACTATTGGGCGGCTCTGCAGATCTTTCACCTCGAACAAACTCATCAAAGAAGACTACTCTCATCTCTGTTTCATCATTCTACAATCAAAGATGAATCCAAGAACAATAGAGATTTGTTCATTGTTTTGATGGTGAATTTTGGCGAAAAAAGATCCTACCAGTTTCTTAGATATCAAAAGTATAATACATTCACTTCTGACATGCAATTTCCCCATTCTATCCTCATTAACCAAAGCTAGTAATTCGGGGGGAAAATGGTTCTCCCATACCACTCTATTGTTCATAGCTAACCCTAACTTGGAAAGGTAATCAGCTGGACTATTCGCTTCTCTCAACGTATGCATAATCCTCCATTTTTCCAATCTCTCCATCAGTTCCCAAATGCTTCTCACAAAATGGAGGCTTGCCCATGGTCTTTTTACTTCATGCAAGAGGCATTGCTTGGCCAACAACGAGTCCGTCTCGATCTCTAGTCGACTCCACCCTTTTTGTAATGCCATCTCCACTCTTTCCTTGATCGCTCTGAGTTCAAGAACAAAGATGGGTGCTACCTCTACCTGTTTTGCCCACGCACATAGCTCCATTTTCATCTCTGATTAGCGCCCCAAGTCCACCCTTCTCATCCTTCAAGGCTGCATCAGCATTGGCCTTCCATGTACCTGACTCCGGAATAGACCACTTCACGCTTCTTCCTTGTTCAATTGGAACCTCGGCCTGGATACCCCATTTCTCGAATAGCAGGTCACGCTGGTTTCCATCTCTCGGCTTCCATCGGGATCGAGCTGCTTTGCTTACTACGTCTTGTACAATGCGTCTTAGCACTTGCTTTTTATGCGAACAGGTCCCACGAAAGATCCTGTTGTTTCGTTCTGTCCACACATGCCATCTTGATGCTGAAAAGGCTATACGCATTGTCGCCCCAAGTAGATCATGTTGTCCAAAACAGGTCATCAAGATTTCCACTTCCTGCTGTAAATTCCTTCTTGGACGTCTTCTACAACCCGCTCTTCCCAGCAATGATCTCCAGATCCAAGCTGTATAAGCACAATTGAAAAACAAGTGGTCTATTGATTCCATGGCAGACCAACACAAGACACACTGGTTCACCAATTGCAAGCCTCTTCTTTGTAATTGGTCGATGGTTAAAAACCGTCCATGTAAAGCCAACCAAGCAGAAAATGCAAATTTCGGAATTCTACCAGAGAAATTTCGACCAACTGACCTTGGAGCTGCGCCTACGGATTTCATTCCATGCTGAAGCCAATGTGAATTTGCCATTAGCCGTTGCAGTCCAAACCACTTCATCTTGAGCTGGGTAGTGAGCTATATCCATCTTCTCAATCCATTCCCACGCTATGATTTGATCATTTTAGGTGGGAATAAGAAGAGGTTCCCACCCACCCTAAGAACCTTGCCTGCATTTCGCATACTTTTATTTAATCTATTGAGCCTAGGGTGGGCACCTATTCTGATTCCCACCGGGTTGGGGTGGGAGTTATAAGCTTGAATCTTTCTTTAACCAACTTACCTAGAAAATATAGGTATGGGTAGGACTCCCCGTAGGCAGTCAATCAAATACATTATTCTCCCTTCCTTACTCGGGGAAGACTCAATAAAGAAAGCACCTTGGAACCTAAGACCCGCTTTAGAAGCAGAAGGCGAAGACCGGAAGTGAACAACTGAGCTTGAAGGGCGCAGTCCTGCGTTGTGTTGTGTTCGGATGCAGCCGTTCAGTGAATTATCTCTATTCCGGCAGGTGGCATCTAACTCCATCGTAGCCATCCATCGGGGCAGGGGCTCATGCAACCATTCCTATGATGTTTTTCAATGGCTTCGCTCGCCGCTTCCCTGTGTTTCTCCATTGATTGACCGGCGGGAAGACTTCCTACTGGACCTTGCCATCAGCCTTAAATCTCTCTCCTTTTATGGAGGGACGAAGAAAAGCATTCCTTGCTTTTCCCCTCTCCGCTCGGAGACAGGAACTTAATCCGAAGAGCTGGCACATAAACATGGAATTTCTACCCCGCTCTCCCGATCGGAAACATCTGAGCCTTCTATATCAGTATGCAGGTCGAAGGCCTACTGCGGTCGGGCCTTTAACGGGCTTGCTGAGGTCCCAGTAGGAGCATAAGAAAGGGCCGGAGGATTTCAGTCTGACTAGTGTTTCCATCCGCCATCTTATATACGTATTTACGCAAACCATCACTTCGACTTCCGATCCTTGCTTCTGATTTAGTGAACCTCCTGCCCTTCTTTCTCTTTCTCCCGGCGCTTTCTTCTCAAAGGAAAGGAAAGAAAAGAGGGAATGCGCCTCCTTCGCTGCGATCCATCGCTTATCTTTTCCCTTCGAGCCTCCGTCGCTCCCTAGCTTGAAAACCTCCTACGATCAGATAAAGGCTGGAACCAGACAGAGAGGAGAGCCAGTCTTAGATGCTAAGATTCAAGCTAAGCATCTAAGCTCTCCTCTTTAGGTCTCAACGAGCCTCTACCCTAAGCAGTTTGAGTTTTCCCTCTCCAAGATCATCGGTATAGGAGTCCCGCGGGTGCCCCTTTCAGGTGCTCGGTCGCCCAGGCCATGGTCTACATCCCTGAACCTTTGGTCACCCTAAGATGACTGAGGGGCACACCCTGCATTCAGTCGATTCGAAAGCGCGCCACTAATAAGCTCACTTTAGCGCCCTTTCGGATGGCCAGTTCTGAATCAGAGTGGCTAGTGTGGTAGACCGATGCGATACTCTTTGATTTTGATAGCGCTTGGATTTATCGACTATATATCTCGAGATAGTTTGAGTTCTTTGGGTTGCTTCAGCCGGAAGTTTAGCCTTTTTCAGCTCCTTGACCATCTTGTCCATTCTGACATTTCCCTAGCGACGTGGCCTTTGTCACGATTCCAAGCAAGGAGTTCGGGTTCCGTCTTCTATCTTTGATCAGAACCTTAGGGCGGTTCGGCTACCCAAGAGAGTCCTATCTTAGGCCCAGGTGAAGGGAAGCACGTACTATAAAAGCTCCCCATAATATATGTATGAAAGAAAAGAAGCAGCTTTCAGCGCCCAGTACGTCAAGTGATCATTCCGATTCATTTTTCATTTGTTAAGGCATCGTAGCACCACATAAAGGTCCCATTGAAGTAGACCCTCACTCTACTTTGATAGGTAACTGATCACGTTCCACAGATCCAGCTGAACTAAAGCGCTAACATCCCGAGCGGTGTGTATTTGCCTATAGGCACGGGAGCTTGACGAAGCATCTTTCCCAAGCCAAGCAGGAAGTCATCCAACGCAATCAGACAAATAGCCGCAGGAGATGGCGTGGAGGTTCATCGTCACATCACATCTAAACTCTTTATGCTGCTTTCATTGATGTACAAATCCATCTTTACGGTGCCGATATGCCGGACTGATTCTGATTGGGTCAAGTGTTGGCGCTCAGGATGGTCGGTCTTGATCGGCAGAACTGCTACTGGAAGATCGGCCTAATGAGTCTTCTTTTCGCAAGTAGAAGAGAGACTAAGAAGGGCAGAGAAGGATTTTCATAAATTAGAAGAAGACAGCTTTAGAGCAATCGAGGAATTTTGCTTCTCCTTAGGTAATCAATCAGTAATCATGTTGGGTAATCGATCCATATGCGAAGTGAGAAATGCCCACTACCATGATCCCCACACGAGGGTCTTTGCGCACCTCTTTGTTCTGTAGAGCGGGTTATCCCTGGCAATTATCTACCTTAGTAGGGGAGGGCGTTCTCGTTCATCCGAGAGTGCTTTTCGCGGTCAAGATAGAAAGGCATTCATTGGAGGTATCGGGTGATTGCTCCATCCATAGCGGTGCGCCGAACAAAACGGAACCCGGCCTTTGTTTGATATATAGGTCCCATTCTCCACTGAAAACCTCGGAGCGCACTGTTCTTTCTTAATAGGGAGAAAGGCGCTTTCGCATCTTCTGAACCCGATAGCGTAGCGTCTTCTTATTGTTTTGATCTCTATGGGGGTAAGGAGAGAGTAGTGAGGAACGTAGGAACTCCCAAACGTACGTGCCGAGGGCGCAAGTAGGCGACCCGGCTTAGCAGCAGCTTATGAGGGATAAGTCGTCAGGCATTACAATATGCTTTCACACCACCATCCACTGGAAAATAATAAGAAGCAGCATCATCAACCTCCAAATAAACCGACACAGGCGCTGATACGGAAGCGGATACTCGCTGCCCATTAATTAAGGCCTCGTCGCCGATATTCAATCTGCTTCCACGTCCGTCTTTCTTACTCTCCTCACTGGACCATATGGTGTAACTTAACCAACATCTGGTGGCCATATTGAGTCCGCCCATACGATACGAATCACATTTACATTTGCCCATTGCTTCTGAGAACAGAGCCTCAGACCGGTCCGAGCGGATTGCTTGTCCCCAATAGCCTACTATTCACTGGTTATGGACCATTCCTTTCGATAAGGAGCTTGCCCAACGGTATGCCCATGTAGGGGTTTAGAATTCATATAAAGGAGAAAGTTGAGCTATTGAGTGGTTGGTGCTGCTTGTAGCGAACCTTGCTGGAACCTATTCTTCGAAGGAAGGAGAGCATTGACCTCGAAGGATAGAGCATTTAATGATTTCTTATGACTGTCCTAACTGACTGCCTATAGCTAAAGGCGGGAAAGAGGCGCACGAAGGCGGTTAAGCAAATGAAAGCGAAGAAGTGCATATTTGATAGGCGAAAGGTATGAAGTAGTCAATGCATTTCCAATAAAAAGGCGAGCAACGAGCGGGTCAAGTAAAGAAGGTAACGGACTGGGCTGAGGATTTCATTTGTTGATAATCAGTCTGGAAGAACCTGCTGCTTTTGGATAGCAATCAGATTGAAAACCAGGTACTCTTGTAACGCTTCTAAGTGTACTAAGTAAGCTATCGCTTTCTCTACTTAAAGAACAAGTAAACTACCTCTCCTATGGCCGAGCAAGTAAACTCCCTTTCGAGCCAGAAATCGGGAAGTCCATATGATACTCCCTCCACGAGATACGAGGGAAACGAGATGACAAGCTGAGATTGTTCGTCTCCCCACCCTAGGCATGTCCGGGGAAGAGCCGAGGCGAGACTAGAGTGACCGGATGAGTAGAATCGACTAGGAAGTAAGCAACGGACGAAATGCCAACGGACGGGAGGTCCGAGTTTGAGCTCGAGATTGATCGGGTTCCCGTTCGACCCTCACGAGAAACGGCCCCTTATGTCATCGACCGGTCACTTCTGAGGATGGGTGGAAACAAACCCTACTATTTCTATTCCCCTCATTCAAGTTGTTAACACGTATATAAGAGCTGGTTCTCGAATAGTAGGAGATTGCACCCGTTCTGACCATCACCCTTAATGACCATTTCCTATTCTCTAACACCTTTTCTGACCGAATCGACCAACACCCTTTTTGACCAGATGATTTGATTCTAATAGTAGGCCGTCTACTAAACCTTATCCCTGAATGGTAGCATAGTAGGGGAAATGGGTTTGGTCGGTTTCTCAGTCATATGAGCAGCAACACTCTACCTCAAAAAGGGCTCTGCTTAGGGAGATCGGGTCGACGTCATTTCTCCGCTATACAACCAGACCAAATGAGAATGATGGCTCTAGAGTGCCCTACCAACAATAAGGCGGTTGACGTGACTCGCCAGTTATGTCGAACAGCGAAAAGTGGACTTGAATGAGATGCTTCTTAATGGAGGGTGAGTCGGAAACCTGGAACCGGGGAATACTGCGATTCGCAGATTCTATTCATCACTTTCCATGAGTCCCCAACCCTCCTGCGCGTATAGTCGCGAGAGTAAGCAACCCCCTGATTCCCCCGTCTATTAATGAAGGGTTGCCTGCCTGCTATTCCACGGCTTCGTAGACTGGCAGTTGTCACCATCTCCCCCTACCCCGTATCAACCAGCATTTCGACATTTCGGGTAAGATGGAACCCTTTTCTATACCCTTAACCGATGCCGCGGGGCAGACGAAGAATGATTGTATATAAAAAAATTCGAGAAAGAATCTCTGCTCCCTCTTCCCTGCGTATGCTCCCTTCTTCACCGCCGCCCGTTCTTTCTTCACCGCCACGCAAGGAGTCCCATTCTGCAAGGATAGTCGTGGTTAGAATCACAAGCACATAATATAGCGAAAATCACGAGTATAATCATAGCTAAAAAGGCTCGCCCTTCTGTTGGAGCAGCTGCTCTCCGAGTCGCGGAGATATCGTATTTCTGAATAGTTACCTCGTTCCATTCACCACAAGGCATCCGTCTTCCTAACTTCATCAATCTTGTCCCCCCGAAGCCTTGCTCTATCAAAACGATTGCTAGAAGAGTCGATCACTAAACCCTTACATAACCATAACATAGGTGGCTTAATAACCTTTGCATAGAGCCGCACTTGAAAGAAAGGATACATCTGAGCTAATTTAATTGAAATTCTTGTGCGTATCGCGATGCTCCTTGCTTTTGCCGTGGAAAGGGGTTCGTCTTGGCTTTGTCTGGTAAGTTGCGATGGCTTCAGGACACATTCTTTCGAAGAAAATGACATGGATAACTAGGGAACCACTACAATAGGAAATAACGGATCTATTCACTTAAGTTGAAAAAGCTGCTTCATGGATATCTACCTAGGGAAGGTCGAAAGCTGAAGGAAGTATAAAAGAAATAAGATCGTGCTTCGTCTTCGTTTACTACACCGGCAATAGGATCGTCTCGTCGAGTATGAAATGAATAGTAGCAACCAACGGTGTGAAAGCGTCCGTTAACTAATAGGTATAGGTAGGTGTAATATGTTATAGCTGGCAGCTCCGGAGCTGTAGCAAAAGGCTTATTGCTTATCAAATAAAGTGATTGAACTATCTTACTTGGGCGGATGGGTAGAAAGAGGCGACTTACGACACCTCTGTTAAGGGAGAAACTTTCCTATGTAGATGTTGCACATCAGAAGAATCCGAGCGCTTGCTAGTAGTTTAATTGGCACGTTTTAGACATCAGAACAAGAAATCTCGTGATTGATGGTTGGTCTTTCTCTCGATAAAAGGCAATGCATAGACTGTGGTACTAGTCAAGCATGAAAAATGCAATCGTTATAAAGTGGCTCTGAACGATTCAGATTGTGTTGACCGTATAAGGAATCATAAAGTAAAGAAAGAAGACTAAGCTAGTCCGCTTGTGTATGTTTATGTCAGTCCCTTGATCTATCATGAATCGCGAATGAAGATGTACCCCGGTAATTGAAGAGCCGCCCTTCTCTTTCTTTTAGTTCCGACAGCTCTAGAAGAGGGGCTTGGGTTTAATTCGAGGTAGTTGGTAGTTGTGACAAATCTAGATTGAGCCTCTGTTCCTTTTTGGTGTCTCAAAATGGCATACATAAAGGTGTCTGTCATGGCTAAACAGAAAAAGGAGAGAGAGTGCTTCTATCATCACATCATTAGCAAGAAATGGGCGTTGGAACAAGTCTTCCTTGAATTCTCAGTTAGAGCATCCTCCTTTTCTGCAACAGCGAGAAAGCAAGCTTTAAGGGTGAATTCGCCTTGGCGAACTTTAAAAAGACATAAAATACATCTCGATGAAAATAGTTCCGTCTTAGGTTGTACCTTATATGGGCTAGTCTGTCACTACCAAAGTTATAGTCAAGATTGGGCGGAGGATCAAAGATCCCCATTTTGGGTTCGAACATTGTCTTTTCCATCTTAGGTGGGTATAGAAGCTGCTGATGATGAAGAAAAACTCTCAATCCTGGTTCGAGGCTATGCTGCTTCTAAGCTCTCCTCACTTTCACGGCAAGAAGGCCATAGCAGCGTTTGGGGCTGCAGGATCTTTAAAGTAGGTTCGACCGCATGCTACAGAGGAACGACAGACGGATCAGAGAAACGGATAAGCAGACGGGCGGGGCCCTTCAATCTATAGATTTAATAGCACTACTAACAAAGAAGCCGCTGGGAACCATTAATATGAAAGAAAAAAGATTGAGATCTGATTCACCTAGAAAAAGAAAGGTCGATGCAATTGAGAAAATCCAAAGCAGACAATGAATCCAGAGGAAAGGATTGGTCAAAGATCTCCGAAACACTTGTTTGTTCAGTGATTCGGCTCCAGATGGAATCTTCGCATATTTCTCTTAATAAGTCAGTGGTTCGGATGGAAATGATACTGAAACCGCTTCCAAAGACTCAGCGATAGGGTAGGGCGTAGTGACTACTCAGATGAAAGCTTCGGAGGAAGCATGGTGTTAAACGAGGTTAGAAGCGGGTTCTTTGCTTCATATTCATTCAGTCATCGCCCACTTCGTATTCTTTATGGTTGAGTTTGTTCCACCTTCTTAGAATGTGGAGGCACTCCTGGGTATCCCAATTAGAAGAGATGTTTATTCACTTTTAGCTTGTAAAGCCGGCTTCTTTCATAGCTGGATCCTAGGTTGCAACTTTAGAGAAAGACTTTCTTCTGTAATAGGAGGAGACCTCCCCTTTTTCCATTTGCAGATCAAAAAGAAGATGCTCGGGGTTCGATAGCATTACCATTTATACAGACCACCAAAAGATAGTATAGAAGGGGGATCCTCCTTACGAAGAAAAAGAAAATGAGACATTGATTCCAGCCAGGAATGAACTGTCAATCCAAGCTAGCTCAGGTCGTAATAGCCAGTTCGGTACGAGATATTCAGGTGTGAGCGCTGCGCTAAGGTAGCTTGCTTGCGATCAACCAAATCGAGAGAGAAGTAGGTAGTTGACCAGGCGCTATAAGCACCTTAGATTCGACCGGTGGGTGAGGGAAAGATGAAAGAAATTGAGACGCATATGGGAGAGGTAGCTCTTCCTTTTACCATTCATATTTAAGCGGATGATACACCATAAGAAGAGGGGTAGTGAACTACTCATGGTGCAATTTATAATACACTTTGTGTATTTTGAATGATGGGAAAGAAGGCTCCAGGTCTCAGTTCTTAGAAAAGTGCTTTTTGAGAGTTCCACCGTGATAGATATAGTTTATGACTCGGCCATAGGCAGAAAAGCGGGTTGAAGGAGATCATGTTACGTATTCGAATTAAGGGAGGGTCTGCTAGGGTCGTCGTACCTACTATGAATAGAGAAAACTTTCCCCATTGCACTCACTAGCAGCCCAGGTCTTTCCATTCCTAATGTGGATGTTGTGGAATTTTCTACTGGTTCTCGTCCACTTACCGTTGACCTCGCCTCCCACTACAGCAGTAGCGCTGGCATGTAATAAGTTTCTGATCCAACTTCTCCTAATGGGAGGCATTCCGATACCATAGCATGAGCCGAAAAGCAAACTCTTCCTCTCGAAAACGAGCTAGCATAGACCACTTGCTTCAAAGCTCAAGGTTCTTCTATAGATTTTCTATAGAAAGGTCGGCTGTTTCACTCTCAGCGAGTCGGGATACATTTGCGGTCATCACATCAGGAACGGTTTGTTTCGGGAACTAGTGCAATAAATAAATAAATACAATCCGCTTGCCTCTTTTAATGAAGAAGGGTTGGTTTAATTGATAGCTACTTTTTGGAATTGGGAGTCCTCTGGATTGCTCTTATCTTATGCCCCGGAGTGGCGAGAATACGAAGCTAGATCAGCAGGAATGACAGCGGTCTCGGGAATCTACTCTACTAGTTGCAACGCGTGTTCTTGTCAGCATTGGGAATAGAGCATTGCTAATATATGCAGGACGGGAAAGTTTCTTTTAGTCTAACCTTCGCATGAGCTTTTCTTGTTCTTGACTTCAAATTTGAATTGCCTTCTCGTTTTAGCTTATATTAAGTGCACCTCTCCCTACTTGATGATTCTTTATGGACACTCGTTTCTTCATCTAGGCAGGGATCAGAAGCTGAGAGATAGCCGTACACTCTGAAGTGGTAGCTTTTTATCTACTTTCTTTCTTTAAAGGCGTACATCCAGTCCAAGCAGTTGCTCCCAGCTAGCGGAAAAGGTGAATGTGAATTAATTTATATTAGAAAGATGCTATTGCGCCTCTTTCTTGCGTTGAATAGTAATCTTGGGTAATGGGCATAGGCCCAGATCAATATCTATTTTGATTTGAAACTGATAGAAAGAAAAAGCCCCGCCTCCTGCGGTGGGAAGAGAACGAAAAGTGTTATTACAAGCTTTGAGAGTCCCGGAGTTGAGCTGTTTGAGTGGACATGAGTAGTTCTTCACTTCAGAGTTTTCTTTGTTAGGAGTATTCGTCTCTTAATAAACTGAACCAGTCGCTTTCTTCTAGGAAGCGGGTCCTTGCCTTCCCTTGAGCGTAACACGGAATTGATCGATTTGAGAAGTTTGCTACTGGCACGCCCCGCAGGTCCTTCTATTTAGTCCATGAGGGTTCTCTCGGCGCTGCTTTCATTCTTGTTCACCAAGACGTAGCTGATCCGATCTAAGAAGATGATACTGACCGCGCTGAGGAGTTGGAATCTTGAGGTGACTACCCAGAGGATGTAGAAACAATCAAAGATCTTATTTAGTGCCTACCTATATTCCATACATATAAAAGCAGCGGGCAAGGCTTAAAGTGAGAGCTGCCCGATCTTGAAGCTTTAGTTGGAGGACGAAAATCTGCTTCACTTGGTTTGTTGTCGGTAAGAGATCTCTAATTCAACATATGTCAGAGTGGGAAGGTAAAGGCTGCTTAAGGTGTAGAAGTACCTCTTGGCCATTGTCTCAAGAGCAGCTACTGATGCTAGATTCGCTAAAGCAAGAATAAGGTTGGTCGTAGATCAGGAGATTGAATAGCGGGAATCGGAGATTGCTCGTTCGCTAAAGTCCTGTCTGCCTGCCCGTTGATTCAGTACGTTCCTATCCCCTTGGGAAGTTTGATCAATCTTCCTCTCCCTCTCCCTTTGGTCGAGCAAGTAACCTCCCTTCTCCCCAAAGGTCGAGTGAGTCCCTACCTTCGATGCCCATTTGTTGATTAATCTGGGGCGGTATTCATCCCCGGCTTTGGTGCCTTTCCTCGCCCTCTTTCATTTGGTAATACCCTTTGATTGACTGCATTTGCTTATCCTGGTATATAGGTAGTGAACTTCTGTCCTGTCGTATTGTCCTTATTGAGTTATCCTAGCAAGAATCCCCCATCGACTAAGAAAGCTATGTATTGATTACTATAAGAAGGAAGCCCCGCTATCTATCTCTGCTTTCCTGTCTTCCTATCTTTCTGCCTATCTGTCTTTCCTCTTTCTGCTTTGTCTTTCTCGCTGTCGGTAGAGATTAGTATTTCCTAAGTTGTCTGAGGCTGAGCTTCCCTACTTCTGTACTTGGTTGCCTGTCTCTAAGCTGTACTTCCTTGCCTGTATCTAAGTAGGTACGTCTCGCTTCGCTCCTCATTTCCTTGCCGTCTTTCAATTCTGACTATTGAGAAATATCCATGAGTCTGTCCCCCCGCGAGTAAATAAGCTAACCTTGGCTTCCCCTTCGACTGAGGCGGACTTGAGCCTAGTTATTGACTTCCTGAACCTTAAACAAGTTATCAAAGAAGTGGATTTGCTCACAGCTTCTCCTTCGTTCCTAGACCAACAGCTTAGCTTACCTTAGCCCAGCCGTACGTCCTACTGCTTACCTTAGCCCAACCATAGGTCCTACAGCTTCGATGGCAGAATGATTGACCGGGCCGCTTGGCCCACTTGAACTAGCAGCCCTACCTGCTGCCGTACCTGTCTGTGAATGAACTTCTGGATATTCACCTACCAACACAACCCGGGCCACGCCGGGACTTTCTTTATCCATTCAATCAAACTAGGGAAGTGGTTAGAGAAGCAGTAGCTGCTATGCGAGTTAGATCGGTCAAGTTTTGATGTAGATATAGTCGCCCTCTTCTCTATGTCATAAAGTCGCTTATAATTAATGGTTGTTCACTTCAGATGTGATACGTTGTTCACTTCGGATGTGGTGGATGAACCCTGATCGATGCGGTTCAGGCCGTTTGATTGAACTACGCTAAGCTGAGACTTTCTCTTGTGCTTCGGGCGATCATAGTGGATTTGATAATAGAAATAGCGAGCGGTCCGCCTTCCTTCTTCGCCTTTTCAATTTCAAGTAATGATAGGACTCATGGGCCAAAAGGATATTGTCTTGAATTTGTCTTTCAGGAACAAAGGCGCTGAGCGCAGCGAAGTGGAAGACCAGAGGGGCCAAAGGCGCGGGGTTCAGAAAGGGAGGAAGGGTTAAATATCTATATTACTAGTCTACTAGAAACGTAAGGAGAAAACCAACCGGGGGTACGATCGATTATGAGGAGAAAAAGAACCTACCTTTCCTCCGCTCTCCTCATGTGGGAAGACGTAGTAAGGGTTGGACGACTTACTTGTGCCCGAATCCACAGTTCCATCCAAACCCGGAGCATTTCAATTCTATAGAGAATTTCTTTCACTGGGGGAGTACTAATCAAAAGGGGTTGTATTCGGCCCAAGCTCAGGTTTTGGTTCTCCACCTTCATCCCTCCACATATCGGATCCAGCCGATGATTAACACAGCTTGAGGGGAACAGGTTTTGGTTTTCCGCCTTATTCCGGGCCGATGAGGACCAGTATTCTATTCCCATTCTATTTCCAGATGATTCCTATATGTCCCATTCCGGTCGCAACGACCCGGATACAAGCTCCGGGGGACCTAATTGGGGAAAGTGGATGAGGAGAAATAGTAGCAGATTCAATGGTGGAACCTTCGGATTATTGGTCAAAAAAGGAATGTCCTATCACGTATTAACCACCGGGTTCGGATGCCACTTTCCGGTTAGGATGCTTTTCACACACCGAAGAATTTGTCTCAACGATAATCAAAAGAGCCGCATTAGATTCATTCGAATTCGCTCTTATCCTTCCCTCTAGAATGGAATAGCCTTCCTTCCCAGTGGTGGCTCGGGGATTGGACACGAATAGAAGCAGCTCCAGTTCCAGAGCTTATCCCAATAGATCTAGCGGATCTAAGAGGTTTTTTTCTCCTTTTCTTGGGAGAGTCTCTCCAGCTGGATCATGAGGGCACAAAACACCTTTGACTAGGTTCAAGCCTAGCCTAGGATACCCCGCTTCCGCATACACACCAGGGAATGAATTTGGAGAAGGATCAAAAGGAATTGGACTTGCTAACCCAATTGACGGGAATGGATGAGCAAGAAGAGACAGATTGATGACAAGAGGATCCAACAAATCCAGATCCAGATGGATAGGGCTAATACATTCCATAAGGATGCTCAAATTCATGAAGTCTAATGTCTCTTGATTCTCCAAACCAGTACCCACTTTCGACACAGCATATAATGATGGATCGATATGAGCAGGATTTGAATCCAATGTCGTTCACGTACCAGTCCTCTTTTGATCATCATCCCCTTATCGATGAATACGGAAGGGCGAATCCGGAGATTATCCGTACGTCGTCCAACCAACCCTATAGCTGGAAACCTTTTCTTCGGGGTCGATTGACTGAAGGATCTCCCTCCTCCAACTATTTCAACTTTCTGTTATTAGTATGGCGAGCCGAACTAAAGGCGGTTCTCTTCTCAAATGAATTGCAGTTTGACCCAATAGTGAGTAGCCTTTCTTCTTTCTTCTCGGTCCGCTTTGGCTCCTGATCTTGAGCTCGCTTTTCTTGGCCTCAGGCTTGGCTTCTTCTTGGGGTCCTTGCCCTTCCATCATGGTCAGCCCATCTTTCTCCAGAGAAGCAATCCGCTCGCTCGAAATCTGTCCCTTCAGTTGTGTAAGAAGGCGTCCACACGATTACGAGTCCGCTCCCGTCGAGCCTCTTCCGGATTCTATTCTATTAAAAAGGGGATTCCCAGGTTCTTTCACTCCAAGACTAGTTGCGGATTGGATTCTTTTATCCGGACTGACTCTAATCGTGATTTTGACTCTATTATGATATTACCTCCCTCTGTCGCTGCATAGAGTTATCTTCTTCAATCACCTTTCAATCTCCGAGGGTAGAACAAGGGAAGGTCAAGGCAAGGCAGTCGTCGAAGCTATGGAATAGTTGGTCAAAAGCAGGGTACTTCTTTGTGTGTCAATTGAAGTCATTCTAAAAGTTCCTTCGTTTGTGTCCCAGTTGCCGATCAAGCTAATAAAGACTAAAAAAAGACCAATCACTTGCTTATTCGCCAGCTTGGGTTTCGGTTGCAGATGCGATTGATTATGCCATTCTTGCTTTCGGTGGAAGAGAATGACGAAGATCTAGGCATGCACATGAAGGGAGAGGCCAAGTGATGGGTTACGGTTCTGCGACAGGTGAAGTTTCGGTTGGAAATTCCTTCTTGGGTGACTCTTTCTTTTGATAGCATGCTTTATCGGCGGAAGGTGTCGAATGATGGCTGACTTGTCTTGTCTTTTCGATTGATTGGCTTACGGATGGAAGGTTCGGACAAGAATTCCTAGGCCGAGTGTTGGGCTTTCGGGATCAAAGAATCTTAATAATAGCCTCTCTTACTTTCATCTTTGGTTGATGAATTAAGACTGCCCCTCCATCTGAAAGCCCGAGGGAATAGAAAAGCTATCCACCGGATCTTGGAAACAAGGCACACAGGCCCCTGAGCTCCTTACTTGAATAGTGAAAGACGTATAAGACAATGACTGACTACACAGACGTACGGAATGAACTAAGGGCTAGACGGGATAGATTACATCGAAAGCTTAACCGCTGGAAGGATAAGTTAGAGCTTGGACAACTAAACTGGAAAGCTTGTTAGGGTTAGGAGAGCCTAGAGAGCTAGAAGACTTGGAAGGCTCAAAGACTAGGCTGAAAGGCTGATTCAATTACTCATTCGATTACTGATATGATTGATTTGAAGGCAAGGTAAGGCTAAAGCCCCTAGCTTCGACCGATGGGCTGCTTAGCGATTACGCAATGACTGCTAGAAAAAGGACTCAGTACCTTGGACTGGCATGCTTGACGGATTTTACTAACCTACATACTATAAGACGATCTTTCCTACGAGACGGAAAAGTCAACTCCAGCAAAAGGTCTTGCCGCTGCCTTCGAAGACTGACGGAATAGAGCGATCACTTCGACTGAGAAAAGGACTGGAAGAAAGCGAATCCAAAGCAGACGTCTAGGTGGGGCTCTTTCTTTCACCACCATTCCTCTACTCTTTTACTTCGTAACCTCTGTAATCGTAATATCCGCGACTCGGAGTAAGGGCATCAGCATCAGCTCTAGGTTATGAGGTTGCAGGCCTAGGCACCATACCCATTGCCCTATCCTTCTTGATATTCCATATCTCCTTGGAAGCTTTCCATGTATTGCTACGAGTCGTGTAAGGGGCATTTCCTTCAAATCTCCGTCTTGCTTGGTGATTTCCTTCTTACTGTAGTTCTTGGAATCTTTTCTTCCATTCTTCTAAGCATTCAGTCTTGGTAGTCTCTCCCATTGTTGTAAGTGAGTCTTATAGCGAGTGAATGTGTATGCGGGCTCATTGCCTAGTGTCTTAGTAAGCCGTACGCTTCTTTTCTTTATTGCTCCAGTGAGCGAGTACTTTTTCTCTTTCTAAGCCGTCGAAGTCTTCCAATCGGTGACTACGTTACTTATCTCTCTGGCTATTCCGTATTCAAAGTAGGAAAGATTCTATTTCCGTCCAGTACGGATCCTACCCAGCCTATCGTACGTCTTCCCGTAGCCCCTATGCCCATATCCCCTAGCCCTTAGTCCCTTGTTTCGGTGTAAGGTCTCTCTCTTTTTCTGTCTATCTTTCTGGATAGTTTGTCTTCCTATTCTTTCTATTCTAAGTGGGCCGAAGCCGTCCCAATGAAATCGGTGGACCAAGATGACATCATCGAGCAGAAGCCTTCCCAGTTGAGTTCTTAAGAGAAGAACCAAGCAACTGAAACAATTGTTTTTTAATCATTGACTGAACCATCGTCAAACCTCCACCAACATTGGATGATAGAGGGACGTTCTACCAGCTAAATAGATCCACTTGGCTTTCCAACCTGCAAGTCTTTGCTGCACTTTCTTCATTATGTAGTTAGTTTTCTTTCTTGACACTCTTTTGTGAATCAAAGGCACTCCTAAAGTACTTACCAATATCATTGGTATGACAAATATTGGTAATTGCTTTTATTGAACTAATAGTACGAATCCGAGTCTTAGGACTCAGAAAGAACTTGGACTTAGAAAGTTTTTAATGGTACTACTGGTCTGCTTTGCAGTAAAGCCGGTATTTATGGCACTGCTGCCAACAAGAATGCGTCCTCTGGCCTTCCAATGATTGAATAAAAAGAGATAGAGTTTTGACCTCTAGGGAGGCAATGAAATTTGACAGTTTTTGTATACCTATGTCCGTCAAAGCGCTATTTGAAATATAAAATATCCGATACACCTTTTGTAGCTCTTTCTATCTAACATACTCCCTTTCTCACGAAGCAAAACAGATTCTTTGGTGGCAGTGGCACGTCCAGACACCGGATTCCCATCCAAAAGGGATAGGGATGGGCGGGCGTTTAAAGATAGGCATACGTCGCCGTAGAAAGAAGAGATCCATGTTCTACAGAGAAAGGCGGGTCTAGCTAATCCACTCACTCAGAAGAAGAAAGAGCACCCGAACCAAGATCTGTTGAAATAAATCGAGACTCTTATCGGTCTGCCAAAGGTGCTGAAAAGCGCAGCACTTCCCTGGTAAGAAAACGGGGCTTCTGTTTAATTAAGTTTTCCCCTTTTGTGGGCACACCCTGGGGGTTGGAACCTCTTGCTCTTATGCTAAGGCAGAGGCTTTCGCAATGGCTTGCGTGGATTCGCACGCTTCGGATGCTGGTCTAGCTTACACCAGACGAAGGAAAAGAAAGCGCCAGCGGCACGTGCTTCGAAAGCTGGGCTTGGAGCTATTCCCATCTAGTTACGCGTAGTGGGACTGCGACAAAGTCTTCAAGATCGCCTTGCCTTTATGAAAGTACGCTGTACTGGCCTTCCTTCCCCTAACCCCAGGAAAATCAGTGAGTTGCCCCCCCTCAACCTATTGAATTTCCTTCACTCGGGTATTTAAGTTCCACTACACTAAGACGAGAGAAGTCGGGATTTTTGGCCTACCCCACATTTGCCTTCTATGCGCTACGAGCATCGACAAAGATCTCCTTTTAGTTTAGGAAAGCCGGAATGGATTTTTGGCATCCTTCCTTCTTCGTGAGTTCGTATGAAACTGGTGACTAAGCCTTTTCCTTCTGCCTTTGCAAAACTACCGACGGGGTATTTCCTTCTAAAGAATTTCATCCTTAAGCTGGATAGCCTTTAGGCTTAGTTAGTTAAGAGTAATCCCCCCTCGCCTTTGAGAGCAGTCCAATACCAGTTGATTCATTAGCAATGGTAGCAGGAAAAAATCCACTACGCTTTTAGCCGGTTATTCCTTCTTTAAGGCTTTTTGCCGGGTAAGATGCTAAGAGAGGAATCACTGCTTATCCATCGGGTGTGACTGAACTGGGTGACTGAACTACCTTCCCAGAACCCAGAGCATAGCCTTAGACTGATTCTTCTATCCTTCGTGCCTTCCCTTCGCCCCTTGGCTACGAAACTAGGCTGTGATCCGCATCGAGAAAGAAATTGATTCATGCATCTCGCTTAACTGACTACGATATGACTTTGCTTCGCACCTTACTCTATCACTTAGCCTTAGTGGGCCTAGCTGACCGGCACGGCACGGAAAGGAATGGAATTTCTTTAAGCTTCACTCCGCTATCAGACTAGTTGCGAAGCGTTGGGATAACTAAAGTGGAATATGCCTCAACTAGTTGCCCAGGATGAGGCCATTGCAGCCACTAGCACGGCCAAGTCACCAACCTATGGCTCCGGGGAAGCCGGCAGGGAGGAAGGATGATAATCCAACCAAAGGAATTAGCCACTCGTTCTATCAATAGGCGCCGTGGGCCTATGAGCTTCTGGGCCTGTACGATTTCCTGTCCTCAACAGTTCAAAACGCTTGACACTGAGAGCTTTGGTGAATATTTTGCCTTTTGGTTATGGAGTCTTTCCTTCCTTCCAAGCCGCTTTCAAAGCAGTAGGCAGTCTCTTCTTTCTTCTTATACGGTAGCCAGTCTTTTTTAGAATGGTTGAATAGAGCCTCCCTTCTGTCTCCCAGTCTGTCTTATAAGAAGATAGTAGTAAGTCAGTTGTAGGTTTACGAATGGCTTCTTTGAGACTTTCTTCTCTTTGCTAGAATCGCTTCTTCTCTTTGAAAGAATGCGCTGTGATCTTTTCAAGTTCATCCTAGCTATCATCTCAATCATTCTTCATTCACTTCGAGCCCTCGGGTAGTTTTCTCATCCAGGAGAGTCGTCTTAGAGGCGGTCTCCTCCCTGTCCTTCTTAGATGGTATCCTCTCTGTCCTTCCCCTTTCCCGGACTCGAGAACCCCTGAAGCGCACTGGAAGCATCTCAAGGAAAAGAGAGAAGTCAAATATCGTAGGCTTTAGATAAGATTCCCTAGTAGATAGCTAAGCTAAGAGAGTGCTCCGGAAGAGCTAATATTAAAAATTCTTTCCCTTTCTTTCACCGAGGAGGCTAACTAGATAGATGGTGGGTCTAAGGAAGAGAAGAATATGAGCTATATTTTCATCCCCTTTCAGTTCCTTTCCTTATCCTTAGAACAGTAGGGTTTGAAGCTGGCAAAGTCAATCAATCCAGCAGTCAAAGGGGCAAGTGCAGTCACTCAACCAACGCCTTTCAAGCAATATCTTAAGTAGGGGTAGGGCTCTTAGGCAGCAATAGAAATGACTCTGACAACCTGTCTCAATCTTTACCTCTCCAGGATCAAGAAAGACCTCTTCTTCTAATTAAGATGTTTTATCTCAGGGGAGTTTTCAAGCCAATCTATAAGTCTCTTTCCTTTAAAGCCTTGAAGTTAAAATTGTACTTTCAAGTGAAGCAAGTATAATTTCTAGTCAAGCATCAGAGTCAGGGTCAGCCCTGTCAGCCAAGATGGATGTCTTTCTTTCTCCTAGAGAATATGCTTTCCCCATATCTTTTTTAGTGTGTGTGTCTCTAGTAGCTGGCCTAGTGGCTATCCTCTTTCCTGCAGTCCTAAGCTCAGTCCCTGTCCTTATGTATGGGCTTCTAATCTAAGGTACCTCCGTCCCTGGAGATATGAGTTTACAAGTGTTGGATTCTGAAACAATAGCATTCTATACTTCTCTGTCTATCGCTCTCACTATTATCTTAATCTGAATGTCTAGGAGCAGGAATTGAATTGTGCTTTCAATAGGCTCAATGTCTGGTCTAACTGATGTTCCCAAACACTTCAGCAAGAGACATCATTTTTTTATCTTCTTCTTTCTTGTTGATGTAGCAGAGTATCTAAAGGGGTATCTAATTGGAATGCTAAGGTCAGGCCTTGTGTAACCCTATCCTAATCCCAGTCCAGCGGTCTCTGTCCCTTAGGCAAGCGCAGGAAGCACTCTTTCAAATGGGAAAGAAAGATGGAGTGTACTATCACCTGGACTAAGGTTATCCTATTTCCTTTGCAGATTAAGCAGGCACTTTTTTCTTTTCACTTGAAGGATAAGTTTTTCAACACCCCACCTACTTACTTTTCCAGCCAGAAAGGGGACTAGTCTCTTAGTTAGCCAGTCAAGGTGTCAAACGAGCAAAGCAAGGGCTAGGTCAAGGTCAAAGAGAAAAAGGGTAAAGGGTTCTTTCTCGTAAAGCACTCTTGCTATCATTCCTCGCCTTACTACCAAGCGTAATAGCTAAAGAGCTAAGAGTGCTAGTGTGATTCCGTATAACAAGAGTGTCATTCCGTCTAGCGATAGTGGGCCAGTAGTACCCGTATGTATCTATTGTACCAGTAGTTGCGATTTTCATTCATAATTTAATCGAGTATATCCTATGCATTTCCAGTTCTTTTCTTTCTCCCTTTACGCGAGTTGAAGTTTAAGTTGAAGATTTCCTTCCCTTCCTGCTGAACTCTCTCTTAGTTCCCCGCCAGCTAATGCTAAAAGGCAGTCCTAATCTACTTCTTTTTCTCTTCCAGCTAGTTCCGGTTCTCTTGATTGAAGATGGGTTGATATGGGTTCATGCGAGCTCCTAGTCATTTCAAGGTACCTTGGATGTTTTGGGGTCAGAGCTAACAGCTATGGAATTCCCGGGGCTGGTAGCAGTCTCAATTCTCGTATGCTTAACACGTGGTGGAGCTAAGGATTTCATACCTTCTTTCTTTTCTATGTTTCTTCTCGCCGACCAAGGCGAGGCGCTCTTAAGCCGTTTCAAACACGGAAGGGAAGGGGCCATCTACTACTAAATCATACCTTTCGGACGTTGCCACCGCTCAATCCACCCCTGCAGAAAGTTGGTATTCAAGAGACGGAAACTATGTCAAGAAGGTGGAACTAGGAATAAGAATAGGGATCCACGTCGAGCCATCCTGACGGACGAGCAGCATCAATTGAATCGGCAGACACAAAGACGAAGACAGAGACGAGCTAACATGTAAAGTAGTGGAATGGAAAAGGATGGTAGCCCACCCAGGACAGCACATAGAGTAAGGTTGGCTCTATGCGAGAGAGGAAAACCGCATGGACACGGCTCCTTTTGGATAGATCGTCAAGCAATTTACCCATATAGCTATTATCGCGAGGGTGAAATACAATCCATTACATCTGGATTGAAACTTGAGAACCTCGAGAACCAAAGATATAAACTGAAAGATAGAAGCTATCTAACAATTTGAATATGAATAGGAACAGCCTTCAGAGAGAAGAGACAAGGCCAGGCCGAAACGAGATTGCCATTCCTCGATTAGGGCTCGGGCAAATGGGGTCACCCTGGAAGGGGAAAGTCTTACCTTTTGGAAACATAAGGCGCATCAGAAAGGAATGGAATCCGGATATCTTGAGATAGCCAGATTCATGAGCGGAGGACTAAGTCAAAGTGAAAGTCGGTGCCATTGTTAGTGCCAATACAAAAGAATAGTGAACACCAAGTGAAGAGCCACCCTCCGGAACTTGAGAAGGGGGACGAACTGCTTTGATTGGATCCGATCTGGTAGACAGAGACGAAGACAAGGATGAATAATCTGAAGAAGGCTATGCCGAATCCGAGGGAAACTGTGAAGAAGAAGACTACGAAGAAGGAAACCGATGCCTAGGCCAAGGCTGGTACCTAATTTTAAGTTGAATCTAAAGCTGAAGTTAGGGCTGGAGCCTGAGTTGGTGTTGATGTCCTAGAGTAGCGAAACTACAAGTGAAGGGGCGCTATCCGGAACCCTTAAGGTCGGGGACAATCTGCTTCGATTGGGCCTTGCAGGCAGACAGGCTAACTTGTGGAGACGAAATGGAATCCTATATAAGTGAGAATGGCGAGTCCCGAGGGTCTGCAAGAGGCTGAGCTAACAAGCTGGCTGAATATATCATGGGATGCCCGATTTGCGATTGAGCTAGCCGATAACTAGCTGATAAGTAGGATGATCTCTCAGGTCTGGCATGAGCCACTCCATTCCTACTTCCACTCAACAAAAAATATAGGATTCTTGGGCCCTACCTCCAGAGTGGGATATGGAGGAGTGCGTACGGCTATTTCGGACCAAAGGGGGCCAGGCCAAGGCCAATAAATAATAAGTAAGAGAAGTAATAAAGGGGAGCCACACCCGGGCTATGAGCTATTGAGTCCTTTTCTTGCCGCGAGGGTTGAGTTCGCTAGCCATTTTCAATCCGATCTTCCCTTCGCATGGCAGAAGAGCGCGGCTCGAGACTACTCTAACAATTGAAAATGAAAGGCAAGCTGGAATTGAACCCACTAATGGGCCAGCGCTTGGCGTTTACTCTAGCCCGTCTTTATAGGATAGACCTATTTATTCAGTTGTCTTTCCCCTTACCTTATCAGTAGATCGGTTGAGGCCCGACCCTTGGGGTTTCCGACCTTGATGCCATAGTTTGGAGGGGGCTGAGCAGTGGGTTGGAAAGAAAGAGTTGTAGAAAGAGAGGAATCGAGATAAAGTGCACTTTCCCTTGATGTCAGTCTATTCCAACAAAGCACACAATAAGTGAGATGAGCCTGCCAGCTCAGCCTTGGCCCTATGCCGCCAGCTCGTCTGGACTTGGCTTTGACCGGTCTGCCCCCCCTCTTGCAAGGATTCGGCGCCTCTCTTTCTTGATGGAGCAGTTTTGTCATGATTTTGCAGCTTACTAACTTAGCATTCATGCGGCAGAATGCCTTGTAACTTTGTACTCCAATTCCGAATCTCATTGTCATTTTATCAAAGTTCCAGACAATGTCTCCCAATGTTCTTAGACAAGCCGCTCCCAGCAAAGCTTCACACCCAGTCACTGGTAATATGTAAAAAGCCGTCTCCCACTGATAGTTCTGCAGACTCATTGTTAAGCTAGGTGTGTGACTCCTAGTTTCATTCTTGCCCCATTAGCAACTGAAACATTCAAAGGGTTAGTGTTATTCAATTCACATTGGGACTGCTTAATCCACTTGGGATGGATGAAGGCGTGTGGCTTGGAAGATCAATCAATTATGATTAGGGAAGGTCGGTTACGGAAAGATCAATTACTAGCCGAGATCACGGACAAGGGAAAGAGTGGAAAACAATCTTCCTGGAGCTGGGCATTAAGCTTCGCATTTGCATTTAGCTAGTCTATAATCAGTCCTAGATACAAGGACTCAGGCTCTCTCTAATGCGACCTCTTTACCACTTCACTTCTAATTCACTTCCTCACTTTGTTTGCTTCGAAACCTCGTTTTATTGATCTATTATCATCGGAAACAATGATAACATACTATATCCTGAATAGGAGTGTAATCATACTAGACTCTCTCAAAGAAAGGCACGGGGCATTGCTTGTTCTGTTAGGTTCTTAGTATTAGTGGTCTACCTTTTCTTCTTTTACTTCACGGTTTCCTTGATAGCTGGAAGTTCTCCAAAAGTATGAAAAGCTGGAGGACTTTGTACCATCCATTCCAGTGTGGTTGAATTCTGTTCAAGAGCCCAAGGACTTGGAGCACATCTTTTGTTATTTCCACTGCTTGAAGTGATTGTTACGACCACGAAGAAACGACGAATCCCAACTACGGATATATAAGAGCCAAAACTGCTAATGGCATTCCACCCAGCGTAAGCATCTGGATAATCTGGAATGCGCCGTGGCATACCCGATAGCCCTAAGAAATGCATTGGAAAGAAGGTCAGATTAACCCCGAAAAAAGTGATCCAAAAATGTATTTGCCCTAAAGTTTCAGGGTATATCCGACCAAAGATTTTACCCACCCAATAGTGAAATCCTGCAAATAAAGCAAAAACGGCTCCCATAGAAAGTACATAATGGAAATGTGCAACCACATAATAAGTATCATGTAGAGCAATGTCTAGCCCAGAATTTGCCAGGACTATTCCAGTGAGTCCTCCTATGGTGAACAAAAAGATGAACCCTACAGCAAATAACATGGGTGTTTTGTATTGTATCGAACCCCCCCACATGGTAGCGATCCAACTAAAGATTTTGATTCCAGTGGGGACAGCTATGATCATGGTAGCTGCGGTAAAGTAGGCACGGGTATCAACGTCTAAGCCCACAGTAAACATATGATGAGCCCAAACAAGAAATCCAAGAACACCTGTACTGATCATGGCATAAACCATGCCTAGATACCCGAAGACCGGTTTTCCCGAAAAAGTCGAAACGATATGACTTATGATACCGGATCCAGGCAGAATGGGAATATACACCTCTGGATGACCGAAGAACCGAAAGAGATGCTGGTATAATATGGGGTCTCCCCCTCCAGCGGGATCAGAAAAGGTTGTATTAAAGTTTCTATCGGTTAATAACATGGTAATTGCCCCCGCCAGTACCGGAAGCGATAATAAAAGTAGGAATGCTGTCACTAGAACGGACCACACAAATAGGGGTGATCTATGCATAGTCATTCCAGGTCCACGCATGTTGGAGATAGTTGTTATAAAATTGATAGAACCTAAAATGGATGAAACACCAGATAGATGAAGACTAGAAATTGCTAAATCAACCGCTCCCCCAGAATGGCTAGTAATACCACTTAAGGGCGGATAGACCGTCCACCCAGTGCCGCTACCCACTTCTACTAAGGCTGAGCTTAATAGGAGCAAGAGACTTGGTGGCAACAACCAGAATGAAATATTATTTAATCGTGGAAATGCCATGTCAGGTGCACCTATTAGAATCGGAACAGACCAATTACCAGATCCACCTATCATCGCCGGCATAACCATAAAAAAGATCATTAAAAAAGCGTGAGCCGTTATTAAAACATTATAAAGTTGATGATTACCACCAAGAATTTGATCGCCGGGTCGTGCTAATTCCATACGAATCAGTACTGAGAAGCATGTGCCCATCACTCCAGCAATAGCACCGAAGATGAAATATAGAGTCCCTATATCCTTGTGGTTAGTGGAGAACAGCCATCGTGTCATAAAATTGCGATTTACGAAAAAACGATTCCTTCCAGAAAAGCAAGTAAAGTTGTTCTTACCTTCCTGTACGAGGAGTGCAGAACTTTAGTGAGTTGTGGTTGGTTGTTGACCAACAAAAACTTGGAACAGAAACAAGAAGCTCTTATTGTACTTCCATCAGACTTTAGGTATTACCCTACCCCCCCCCGCCGATTTGGTTAATAAAATCTACTACCAGATTTAAGAACCACGAGGTACTTGTCGGCGTTCCCTGTAGGTCCCTAAAGACCTCGACGGCATAAGAAAACTTCTGCCCTAAAGGAATTTGGTTATCCTCCAGGTCCAGTAAGGTAGTTGTTATTTGATGAATGTCCCAAGGGGAAGGGATCTGGGTTCCTCCCTTTTCTAATAAGGAAGTCATGGAAGAATCCACTGTAGATTTTAGCACTGAAAGAGCCTCTTGCTTGAGAGCAAGATCGCTCGACCTATCAATAGCTTCCAGCAGTCCCGAATTGGCCTGCACGAGCAGTTCCTTTTTAACAGTCATCTCGAGTTAAGAATTCTCGTCACGCTTTTTCATTCACGATTTTATGTTATTGATTCCTCGTTGATTCTGCTCCTCGTTCCTTTTATCTTGGGTATCTCACTTGTCGTGGCCTATTCGTCGGAATTCTACAATTTTGCGATCAGCTTCGCGAACGCCTCCGACTGTCGTCCGCCCTCCCGGAGTGCGTCCAATATCGCGAAAAGCCTCTCGAGGGACTCCTCCCCCGTAGATGTTCGGGGGTTATCGAGCGCCCGAGCGCCGCGTTCCAACCAAGGCCCTTCTAACTCGGAAGTAGAGTAGGGTCAGAGTATAAGGATACCCCTGTGATAGACAGGGATCTTTCTCTTGTTACAGGTTAAATTCTGAGGGGAACCCTGGTTTGGGCTTTTCTACTCCCACTAGTCTTTCATTAGGGGGAAGCTCTGAACCCTTCACTGCTTCTCCGGACGATAACCCCTTGTGTGGTAAGGTTGTAAACTCTCTTGAGAAAAAGAGCTTTGCCCTTAACTGAAAAAGAATAAAGGCAAGAATAAAGTTTCTTACCCCGGGCGAATAAATTTGTTGGTTTCCTGAAGCAATCCCTTTTTTGGCTGTTGGAATGTGAGGGGTCCGAAGGAGCATATGAAAGAAAGAGAAGTTAGGCTAGAGCACAGGCTTTCCTTTTGTGGTCTGGTAGAGACCACAAAAGTAAAAGCAGTAAATAATGAGAAAGTTCTGAAGAACATTTCGAGGGATTGGGAGGGAGCTTCACAGCTTCTAACTCTAATTACCGGAATTCAAATAAATATATATATACATAGCAAGCATCTTAGTCAGTCCTCCTTGACTATGAATTCTAAAGCGGCATTCCCCCTTGACGTGAACAGACGCTTTCTCGGAGAAAGCTTTTTTTTCTTTGTTCACTTCACTTAGCAGAATCAAAACCTTTCTTTTCTACGCTTTCTTCTCTTAAGATATTTATTGATAGTGACAGCTGATAGGGAAAGCTTACTCTTTGATCGACCAAGCCGAAAGACAGACACATTTCCTAAAGCCACGCCCCTACCGCCAACATCGGATATTCCTTGAAGCCTTCAAAGATCGGATTCAATCGATTATTCGCATTTCACTTGAACAATTCTTGTGACAACAGACGGAATTCCTTCGTTCCCTTTCTCAAAGGCGAAGATCTCGATTTCGAACAAAAAGGCAATCTAGAGTACAAGCAGAATATTTCGGATATAAGAAAAAAGATCTGGGAATCATCCAAACTCAAAAGAAAAAAATCACTATTCTATCAGCTCTTGTGAAATGGTATCTGTGGTTCGCTTGCCCTTGTGACTATGCTTTCTGTGGTGAACGTCGACTCTTCACTCTTGCTTTCGTGGGAACAAGAATAGCTATGGTTTCAGAAGCAGTGAATTCTTCTTTCTTCTCTCACCTGTAGGCGAGTGAGTGACCCAATGAAAACGAGGAGAAGAGGTCACGTCTCAGCCCAGGGCTACTTTACATAGCTATGATTCGATCTCTCAAGATCTCAGATTCGGATTTTATGCTTTTCATCTCTGTTAACGAAAGCTAATCAACTTTTTATCCCCTACTGAAGGAATGTAAGTCAGTCTCAGTCTGGTTCTTTGCTTTGTTCACTCGGAGTTCCGTCTTTCTGAAAGAGTCAGATCACTTCCTTTAACGGGAGCAAAAACTCCCTTTACTTATTCTTCTACCGCTCCTGCTTTCCCTTCTCCCCCGGGAGATGAGTCAGACTCGGGCTATTTGAACTAGAAAAAAAAAAGGCGTGATTCCCCCTTGGGAGCACTTTCATCCGAATCTCTTTCTCTTTTTAATACAATACACAATTCTTATTCCCATCTCTCCAATCGTTAATTGGCAAGGCTCCTCGAAGCTTCTTTTAGAGCTTCCCCTTTCTTTGGGTAGACTGACTCTGGATACAAAGAAGACCAAGCCTAGCGACTGTCATACCTGGTAAGTCCATCTCTCGTTGTTCGATAGGACCTGGAAAAAGCATGCCATGAATGACTCTTGCCCTCGGCTTACTGAACTACAGGGGTTTCTATCCATATCAAATTAAAACGGGTGTGAACTCCTCTAGCCAAGTCAAGCTTTTGCAGCTCTATATAAAATTCCTACTGCTAAGCAAAATTGCCCACCTTCAAGCTAGTCGAACTAGAGCCTTATGCCAATGAGAACCAAGAGAAGAAGGAAATTTTATTCCCAAGGACACATCTATACTACGCTATTCTTCGGATTTGATTCTTTCTTCCTTTTTTAAAAGAAATTCTCTGCCCTACTGTCTGTGGTAAGTCAGTCTGGTTTGCCTGTGAATCCAGCTTTCGATCGCTTACTGTACTCTCTGTTTTGTCTCGCCTTGAGCTTGCGCCTGGTATTCATTCTTTTATGCCTTTCGCCCGGTAAGGACTTAAACAATCGAAAACGGATGAAATAGCATCGGAGTCGAGAACTGCGCATATTCCAACAAGACCATCAACTGCGGGTAGGCTTCAAGCTCCTACTCATAGCCGCTCTTAGTACTAATTCCAAGCACAGAGAAGACGCTCTTGGTCTTTGTTGGTGTGACAGTCTACGGTGTTTGAAATAACCATTGTTTGCAAGGTCACTCAAAAATAAAAATCATAAGAGAATAAAGCTGCTAGCAGAGGGTGGAGAAGTGCCACACTTTCGTGGATTGATCGAGTTACGTGTACTGATTCTCATCGAGATTGGGTTGGTGCTTAGATCGATTCAAGCGGATCGAACTTTATCTTCTATAAGGGGATTGGTTCATATCAATCAGAAGTGCATTCAGTTATCTCTTTTTTCTTTTTCTTCTCGTCAGTTAGCTCTGCCGAATGCCTAAAAGGATTCCATTCTTTCTGGCGGATCTAGTTCTTATAAGGAAGAGATGGGCCTATCGCCGTAGGTAATATACAGTCTTATGACAAAGGAATAGAGGGAATCTTGAGATTGGTTATCCCACGCTACGCCCCTCTTAAACTGGATCCAATAAGGGATTTATCGAACCCAAACAAACTATGGGTTTCCTGCCCAGAGTATTGATTTGAGAAAGACCCCCTGGTTTTGCAATCTAGCTCGGAAACATCCCGCGTGAGCGAGGTTTTCAATCCAGCTCGTATTTCACCACTGGGGATTCTAAGGGGGGGAACTTACAATAAGATTAACTCCATTCTCTCAGCTGGGCAATAGAAGGAATTGAGTCTCTAATCCCCACCTAGGACAGTAACCATAGAACTTCACTTCTTAGCATTAGCAAGGTAGCAAAGCAGCAAAGGAGGAAGCAAGAACTCTTAACTAACCCGAAGGCGAGCGAAGTGACTCCCCCAACCAACTTCGAAGACTTTGTTTTGGAGAGAAGAAAGGAAGGGGGGAGATGCGATTCATCAACAAAGGGATAAGGAACTTTTAAGCCACTCTTCTAATTGGCTATTTCCGATCGGATCTTGCCAGGAGTTAGTGTATTGATGCCGAGAATACGCTCTTTGATAGAATAAGCTCTTGTCTCAATATACGCTGTTTTAGCATTCTCCGAGCAGGAGAACATGAAGCTTGTTTGCTCTTTTGATTGAGTTCACGAAGGCTTTATTGAAAAGACTTTCTGATTTTAAATAGAAAGAAAGTCCAGACCAGCGGCTGGCGCCTCCTCACTTTCTAGGAAGACCAAAACGGAGGTCTCTCCCAAAGCTGAGGTATCCACAGTTCTATCGGCATTCCTCCACACGGAAGAAGGAAGACAACTGAAGAGAATGAAAGGGCAGCGGAAGATGAAGCGATAGGAGATTCTTCATCACCAGATGAATGGAGTGCTTCGGGGGCACTTCTTCCCAAGTCGGAAGACGATTGAGTCAGACCGGGCTCACTTTTCTAGTTAGTTCTAGACAAAGACTTCAGTGAAGGAACGGAGCTTTGTTGAAGCTATTACTCAGACTCTTTTTCGTACTATTGGCAGTGGAAGAAAGATCTTAGAATAAGTATCCGATTCAAAGTCTTCGTTGCATATGGGCACCTCAGGCTACGGGTCCGGTCTCGTGTGGTACCAATCTATAGGTCCAAAAGGGGGGAGGAGACCTCCGAAGGAGCGGTGGCATACTTTGCTATTACATCCTCCGATGCGGCTACAGAAAGAAATTCAAGGGCAACATCCGATGCGATGAAGCAGTGGCAGCTAAAAGTCAAAGCAATGGGCTGACTTCCTAGAGAACTTTGCTGACTCACCTGCTGACGATTGAAGCTGGGCTTCTAACTACTATAACTATAGGTGGACTCTTCTCCCAACTCCTTTAGCACCATCCGTCGATTGAAGGTAGTCAAACAAAAAATCGGCTCCAGCTCCCTCTGTGACTTTGGAAGTAGGACAAAACCACACATTAGCATTCGAAAGAAGAGGAAGCGTACTTTCGTATACGGCTGCACGCACGAACCTATCTCTTTCTTTTTTAAAATGCATTTCTTCGTCATGGTAGAACCCTAGTCTGGGGAACTTCGCTAACCGGAGGAAAAAAAAATAGACTCTTGCTTAAACTTAAACAAGGGAATAGCATGGATCTGCTCCTCTTGACTACAAAGCAGCTGTCGCTCTTGCATGGGCGGATAGCGTTGGGAAGGAAGAAACCGTAATCCGCACCTTGAACAAAAGGGGAACGATGAAGTTAGCCTAGCTTCGGTCTCTCTTCCCTTTCGTCTGCTATTCCTACGCCTTCCTGCCTTTACTTTTATGCTTGCCTGGAAGGAATGGGCAGACAGCAAGAAAGAAGGATTGATAATCAAAGAATAGAAGAAAGGCGCATCTCTAGCCAAAGACCGACATTCCAGCTCTTCCCTGCTCACTCTTATCGGTGCTTCCTTCTGATATAGATATTTCTATTATAGGATGAATTTCATTACGCTTTCACCCTCAGCCCTTAACGGGGAACTTCATCAGTTGCCTTGAAGCAGCGTCAAAGTTAAGTGGTAAGAATCTTTCTTTCCTATCTGTTAGCAGTTTAGGACGAAAATACCGATAAAACGCGAAAATGAAAAATTTCCATGTCCGTTTCCGAGTGAAAGATGACTTTAGACGAAAAAGACGGGAAAATCAAACAAATGCCCCGGGGAGCGAAGGAAAGAAGAGAAGTAAGGAAAGCATTAAGTAAGTAGAGCGTGAAGGTAGGGCATGAAGGAAGCATGAAGCTTGCGGACCGAACTCTCGCTCGAGAAGGGGAATTCAGTTAGCCCTTTTCCTTGGGAATGAACTGGATTTAGTTGCTTGTACTGGGGATTGGCTTAGCAGGAAGATTGGATATGATTCTACTCGAGCGAACCCTGCAATGATTATAAGAGCCCAAGTGAGTCTTCCTTATTTTACTGGAAGTGCTTTAATTTAAGGTGAACTATAAGATAAAGAGTTAAAGAAGAAAACGAATTCTATATTCACAGCTCCCACGATCTCATTCGTTTAAGAACTGAAAAAGCAGGACGAGAATTAGAAGGAAGAAAGATTTAGTAGGTCATAGAGTTTTAAGGAGCTTGGAATGCCAACATGTGCTTCACACTCAAAGAAGTAAAGATGGAGGGTGGGTGGGAAAGGAAAAAGCTTCAAAGACGCAAACATTAGAACATTCATAGCTTGGGATTTCCTTGTCGTTGTTCGCCTATCTATCTCTAGAATAGCATGATATCGGTCCTAGTCCCATCTATCCGTAAGAGGACTAGCGCTATGCCTTCCGTCAAACAGCCCATTTTCCTCTATGATCTGGGTCTCAAATCAAGAAAGTGAAGTAGTAGCTCTCTCCCCTAGTGGCAAACCTTATGAACCTCTTTTCCTTACTGATTATAGTAATCTTCTTCCTTTTTTCTAGGGCAGATAGGGGATCGCCATCTGACGTACACAGCCATCAACGTCCGCCTTCTTGTACTGATGCGATTCTAGGGGCCTTAGAATTCTCCTTGTTCTAGGCCTTTCGAAATACGTCCTACCTCCGACGGAATGGCTACCGCCTGGAAGGGAAGCTAGCCGGCTAGCCGCGGAACATAGCGTTCTAGAGTCACTTATGAACCCAGAACAGCGAGGTTCCGAGGTCCGTAAGCTACTCCGCTTGAACTCGACATCGGTGATTTCGAACGTTACCTACGACAATTGAAGAGCAAGGGTATTTTGGCAATGGAAAAATCAGAGAGAAAGAGAGAGAGATGTAAAACTCTTTTCTCCTATTATTTCATTTGCACGAGATAAGGCAAAAAGCCAAAGCAAAAGGAAAGGGGAGAAGACAGAGCTCCCGAAGCCCACAAAAGCGTAGGGGGAGAGTGAGACTAGTAGGGCGATGGAGTGAGCCCCCTACCCAAGATGGGAGGTTCCCGTCGAGACTAAGCCCTAGCTAAGTGAGCGCAAGAGTTTAGACTCAACCATAATATGTAATTATGGGATGCTGCGGGAGTGCACGGTGTCGGGGTAGACGAACCGGCGGGACGTAGCCATTGGCCCTTCCTGTAGAGGATTGCCTTTTCGGACAGGAAATCGTACAGGCCCAGAAGCTCATAGTCGCACACCAACCAAAGACTAAACTAAGGCAGCTATTGAGGAAGAAGGAGAGGCTAATTTGTTTGGCGACGTTGGGTGCCTACCGTCGAGAAAGCGTCAGAAAGCAGGGTGGTCAGCCAAACTCCCACACTAGTTAGATAAACCTTTCTCTACAATGTAAGTCATCTGTTAAGGACGGCCATGAATCTTCATATAAAATGTACCAGAGGCTAGGCAGATAGCTACCATCATCATTATATATGTCATTCCATAATAAGTGGCTGCCTTCCAAGCCAAAGGAAAGTACTCTAGGAAGCGGGGGGAGGATAACAGGGGAAGGAGACTGGCCCCGGAGCTTACCAGCCCAAGCTCAGTAGGCGAAAGCTGTGGGGAGTACAGTGAGTGTCGGAATTCGCCCGTGTAGGGAACTGTCCTAGCCAATTGCAAATGTCTTTATTTCTTTCTTCGAATTCTATGTCTTAAGCATAGTGCACGAAAGAAGAGTATGGCATCTCTGCTTTATGCTGGATAGTTCAAGTAGGTAAGCCAGTCAGCAAGCCTATTCATTCCATGCAAGCAAGCTAGCCAAGGGGCCAAAGAGTAGTAGGCTTTCAAAGAATCTCCTTCCCTGCTGTCTGTCCTTTCCTTTCTTTTCCTTCTTAGCGCGTAGTGGGAAGAGATGGTGCTATCGTATACTTTCTCATGCGTGCTTTTCTTTTAGGAGTTCTTTTTATCTCTAATTCCCTCTAACTATCCATTTTATAATAGAAGACAGATGGTAGCGTAGGAGATAGGGCCTGATTGAGTACTTTGCAATCACCGAACTGCTTTAGCGAACCTTCAAGCTTGAAGGTGTAAAGGCAATCTTCATAGCCTTTTTGTACCATAGAATTCGCTCTTACAGAATCCGAAATAACCATTGCAAGGAGGAATCGGCGTTTATCCCTTCCCACTGTGAGGGAAGGTTGGATTCATAGATGCACTGATAACACTGATGCCAACTATTCTTTAATATAAAAGAACTCCCCCTTTAGATGCAGAGAATGCAAGCTCCTATCGAATAGGCAAGAAGGAAGGGAAGGCACTTGCGAGAGCTTAGATCCGTATGAGGAAAAATCGGTTGTGATAGAAAGAGTTGTGAAAGAAAAAGCTGCAAGAGTAAGCGCTCCTCTTGGAATTGAAGCAGTTCCCGAATCAGCTCTTAGGACAACTAGGCTTCTTTGCGCAATTGAATCAATAGTTAACCCACGCACAAAATAGGCAGCTTGAGAAGAAGCTCTAAGCCTTGACGCTCTTAGAATTCCCCTATCCGGTGTGATTGAATCACTAACCGCTGTGAGAGTCAGCTTCTTCAATCCTTTGAAACTAAGGAAAGTAAAGTGATAGCCGAGACCCAAAGATCTCCTATTTTGATGCTTAAAGAGAGGCAAGGGGCCTAGCGAGCAGTCTAGCTAGATCCGAGCCACTCATACGCTGTCTGAGTTCCCGCTCTTGGTGCAATAAAAGCTGTTCGGGCTCTTTCACTCCTAAATTAAGGCAGTGAGCTTGCTTTGCCAAAGAATATGTCTTACGCGGTTACTCCGATTAAACCACGGGGAAGGGAAGGCGCGAAGCCTGATTGACCTAATAAATATTGCCATATTGCCCTTTCTCAAGATGAGACAGTTGGGATGGAACTTGAACGGGGTTCATTTGCAAAAGTTGGAGAATCCAACCTGCTGCTGTGGGAATAGTGCCTCACGTCGACTTTTTGCCGTTGAATCCCGAAGAAAGAATCAAAAAAATGCCTTCTTTCCTTTGAAGGAACTGTTCTAGTGTTGAAAGCCAAAGGAGAAAGAGAAAATAGAGCTAGTTGTGAACCAGGAAAGTGATAAGACAGTTCGAGGGAGTAGTGAATCGGCCATTCCCACAAGGAAGAAAGTAAAGTAAGTAAGTAGCTCACCCCCCAACTTTATAATGGGCCGGTTTCGGTCCAATCCAATAATCTAAGTAGCGAACCAGAAGAAATTCCTGTAGTTGAATAGGCCTCGTTCGATAAGTTCAATCCTTTCAATATGTTATCTTTGCTTAGTCTCCCGAAGTAGGGGATAGATACGATAGGCACGAAATGTAGAATAGCACGCCACGTTCTAAGCGCATAAACGTCTTTGTCTTTCGTGTTTAAGATGCCTTAGGACCAGTAGTGAAGCGCAAAGCGAAAAAGGAAGTGGGAAAGCGCCCGGCTGCGAAGCTGACAGCATTTTTTCAATCTACGAGTAGCAAAGGTGGTACCCCAGGGGAATGTGAAATGTGGAATGAATCAGGAAGTAGCCCTTTTCTTTTAAGATTAGCAGAGTAATGACTTTCATTAGGAAGCAGTCCCCTTGGGATTAGCAAAATAAAAGCCCTTTTTCTCGTTATAGGTATCCTTTGCTTGTGTAATGACTCGACCTTTCTCATTTATGAAGACTTGAAATCGCATGCATAAGTAGTAGGTTGGTCCATCAGAGCTTGCAGTTGGAGATGCCGCAAAGATCTGGACGAAATGAGAGGCCTTCTGCGTTGGAGCTAGGGAACCTAGGGCCAGATTGATCGGTAACTGAATCAGTTAACCAAAAGATGCTGACACGATCATTACTTGCACAAAGAAAAAAAAAGGATTTAGTACTCCGCCCTTCCAGTGCTACCTTTCTTCGATGTTCTTTTATTCTAGAAGATGGCTCGGATCCTTTTCGGTAGCTAGAAGCTTTCCCATAAAAAGAATATGTAACCCCGTATCGATAGACGGGAGTTCCCCCAACAGTGTGAAAAGAAAGGTCAACTACGTCGAACCTCCCGATCAATAAAATAATAAAGTATGAAAAACTGGATTAAGAGACGAAAATTCTTCAAAGAAAGCCATAGAAGTCATCTATTCTATTCCAGCGTGATTGCTCACGTCGGGATAATCTTGATTTTATAATACCTTTAATATACTTTAAAATATAAGCTCCCTTCTTCACTGCGTATGCTCTCTTCTCTCACTGCGAATGATGCCAAAAAGAGTTCCGCTCGCAAGCTCCGTCTCATTGGCCGTGAATCAGAAGCTACCATGTTCTAACTTGCACTTAGTCAATTGGGAAGATTAACCACAACAAATCGTAAACATCGGACCTTTAACAAGAATTTGATTTGCGTTCTTCTTCACTTTAAATCCAGATTTACTAGACCTTAAACTCTCCTTTCCTTCCTCAGGATGAGACTGGACAATCAATTCACAAAGAATCTAAAGGGAGATACTAAATAGAGAAATATCCAAGAAAGACTTTGAAGCGAGTACTTCAGCGCCTGCTGGTCGCTAATCCATTACAAAATGCTTTATGGTAATATGCTATTACCCACAAATTTCAACTACTCGGGCATTCCGAATAAAAAAAGACCCTGGAATTCAAATAAGAACAGGTTCACTTTACGGATATTTTATATTCAGCAGATGGGAAGTACTTGAGTAAGGGAAGGATTACTATAGCTTTCCCCTTATGCGGATACGCAGATATCTGGGTAAGCAGTTGATGAAATATGCTGTTTTGAGGGTTTTCACTACTAGGCAAGCGCCCCGCGAGTCTGTTATTCAAAGAGTTCACTCAACAGCTCGGTCCGGCGCTGCTACCTACAATACATCCTTATGGAGGTACAATAAGAAAGGTGCTTTGTCTGTTAAACCAAGCTTGGCTAGTCGCACTTCACTTAACCATGAGCTACCTAAACGTAGAGCAAGATGCTTCTTGTTTCACCGGGGAGGGCAATCCCTATGTTCAGTTTATAGATTCATGAGTATAACTATAGAAGTGTACAGAACAGCAGAGGTGTTACTTGAAAGTGTTTTCGTTTATAGAGCCAAAAACCTATGAAGAGGATTTGAATGAAACGGATTGGACAGCCCAGATCGGTAGAATAATAAAGCAGTTTCCGGAGACATGGTCTAATACAAGGGATTTTGCTTCATTTCTGGACGTTCGTCGAAATTTCGAAGCTTCTTCGTTCAATTATCGAGATTCCAATAGCTTTCTTTTATTTCTTTACGTGCCGGTAGATGTGCTTTCTAAAGTACTACTATACGTACAGATGCGCTTGAAGCAGTTTTTTCTTTATTCTGGTTCACTTGTTTCTGCCTGGCTGAGCCACTTTCTTTTGTGTAGTATTTTCGTAGTATAAGTTTTATACAGGTCTATTGATTCGAACCTTAGCAAAGCTTTTATCATGTAGTAGTCCACCGCGGTTGAGTAGTCAAAGTTTTGTAATTGCCATCCTCTAGGAGAGGGGAAACTTGGTATTTTGAGTTCGTAGAGAGCCGATTGAGAAGTTCAAGATCTGGCCAATCCCAGGTTGTTTGTTACGAAGGTTGCCGGACTCAGCACATAATGAAAGGGCTTTCCTCTTCCTAGAAGAAAAAGGGTCAAGTTATAACTCTCCAGTTTCAAAGATTTAAATCTTGTCGGGAGCCCCTGATTAGCGGTTGGAAGCACGACGGAATCTAAATAGACCAATGCGTGCTGTCACACCTACCTATACAAGATGGAAGAGTACGCTCGATCTATCACAGAGTAGGTAATGGGTATAGATCAATAGATCTAGTCGCTCGCCCTAGGATGGTCCAAGCCCCATAAAATAGCATACTTCAGGTGCCCCCTTATAATAAATAAGACTGAAAATGAAATGGATTTAGTTCGTAGTGATCTAATGCTGGGGTTAGGGGAGGAGAGTGTGCGACCGCGAAGTGATAGGTTGATGATTATTTTCGATCGGTAATTCGATAGTAGTCCCTTTCTTTTTGAGTGGAGAGGATTATTGCCCGAGCTGGAGCTTTTAGTAGTATGTGGGAGCGCCCTTTCTTTCTTTCACAAAATTCCGACTAAAGATTATGGTATTAGTAGAGTGCTACATCGTCGAGATGACTTCGCTTGCCAGTAGACGGTTCCCTTTATGTCAGGATGCTTGACAAAGACAAATGAATACAATGTACGAAATTCCCTTGGATCAGCCAGAGATTCTTCTTCCTTGACTTGTGATCAATTAGACAAGAGGTGCATATAGCTCCTTGTAGGTGCGGAGGAAAGATATCGGCTACAAAGAAAATTGAAGATGGCGACTCATAGTTAAGAGGATAAGTTCGGGTCTGGTGAAGTCCCTACATTAAAAGATTCGGCCTTGCGATCATGCCCCTTGAGTCACGGTACTTTGGTTTAGTCAGGATCACCCTGTAAAACTAGCTTAATAGAGGTCGAAATAAAAGAGTTTTGAGGTTCAATCTTCAAGTAAGGAGGAGTAAAGAAGAGGAATCGCGAACATACTCAATAGATATCTTTCTTCGACGAGGCGGTGCCTATTAAAGAGTTATTATTTCAGGGACGCCACCCTACCACCGATGAATGCTACCCGAGGATGAGGCCTTGCTTGCTTATTATGTGGTAATTGTCTACCTTCCTGACGAACCGGGCAGCGTAGAGAAAGGCGAGATGGTTCATTTCTATGAAATAAGAGTACATATTCGAGAATACATATTCGAGAAGAAGGGATGGTTATTTTCTGTAGAGTAGATACAGAAGGGTCCAATCTAGTATAGTCGGGCTTGGAAGCCCTACGATTGCTTATGGGCTCATCTAGCAGAAGAATGACATGATGAAGAAGCTAAAGCTCCCCTTGCTATGCTTCGGTTGCTTTCATTGATCTAGGATTGTTCCCGGGTATCATCCTCAAATAGGAAGGAGGTTAAGGGCTTTTGATCGAGGCAGTCACTAGAGCTTGTTGGCCGCGAGATGCACTTCAAAAGCACTAAAATCCGCAGGTAAGAGATGAAGCTTCATTTTCAATATTAGAAGCAAAAGTCTTATAGTTTACTACTAATATAATCTATTTCTTGTACAGCAGCTATAATCGTTATAGTTTTGAATAAGGCGACTGCTCCGGGACATAAAAAGAAAACGCTAGTGAAGACAATAAGGGGATGCTATCCACTACAAAAGGAAATCCGAATCGGAACAGGATCGAGATCACAGCAAATAAAAGGTTATTCACGACCCGTATCTCGACAGCAAAAGTGTCAAAGTCCGTTGTTATGAAGTGCGTTCCAAAGCGAGTGCTCGGATCCTGGTCGTGCCGTTGGATAAACGACTTTGGGTTAGTCTTTCTCTTGAATTACCCCCACGCTCCACGTTATGCTTCGGAGATAGGCCCCACATCTGAATTAGACCTATACTACTTTCTGGACTTTCTGGGAGGACTTGATCGAAGAAAAGGGACAAATGGGTATGGCATACGACACTTTATCAAGTGGATCAGCGACCTTCATCAATCTACTAGCCGAAATCAATATACTAGTTGGCAGCATGCTTTCATGTAAGTATTGGGAATAGAGTATCCTTAGCATTTAGCATATACGGAATGGAAAGCTTTTTTAGTCTAACCTTCGCCCGAAGCCTTTCTTGTTCTTGACTTTCAACTTCAAATTTGAATTCCCTTGCGCTTTAGTTTATGTCAAGTACGCCCCTTTCTACTATGAATTAATTCCTTATGGACTCACTTCTTCATCTACTAGATAGGGAGCAGAGGCTGGGAGATAGCCGTACACTTTGAAGTGTTAATCTTTTCTGTTTCTGTGACGTATGTCCAATCCAAACAACTGTTCCTAGCCGATGGAAAGGGTGAATGAATTCCTTTATTACAAAGAGGTTATCACGCTCCTCCGTTAGGTAGTGAAATTTGAATGGCTTTGCCCGCCTTGCGTGGTGTGTAATCCTAGGGCGCCATCATTACATATATGAAAAGGCACCGGACCATCTGCCATATGAAAGCCAAAACGGGATCTATCAAAACGGATCCCTTCATTCCTTGGTCGATTATTTGGAATACGAGGCTAGATTTCTTTGCTTTCATTTTCTGTTCCGTTGCGCGCCGTGCCCGAAGTAGTCAAGACTGAGAAATGAGATATTTGAAGAAAGGAAAGGGGGAGCTTTACGCAGAAATGAATAGGCATCTGTACAATAGAAAAGGGGAAATATAGGTTGAATGCACATTTTAATATATCTTAGCATAACCGTAGGAGACAAAAGAAGCAACAAAGGTGACTCTCAACTCCATAACTGATAGACGACTGACTTTGATTTCATCATCTATATACTTTGAATTACTCATCTATATTTGATTTATATATGTTTTGTGATATGGATCGAATCCCTTACTATAGTGAAAAGGCATGACTTTCTGATTGAAGAAGACCTGAAGCTAGCTCGAATCGACACAATTCAATGGTTTATAGCCTCTTTCTCGAAATCTTTTTTTTTTTTTCTTAGCAGCTCTGGATTCTATTCTAGATGCTACTTACTTACATATGATGTTTTCTTTCACAAGGTAGCGCATCTATATAGCATAGCTGAAAGCGGACAAAAAAAGCCGTTCCCATAGCGTTACGTAGGCTTAGCTTAGCCTCTTTCTCTATCTACATTTATATATGATATGATAATATCACCAGTGGACAGCGAACAAAAAGATGCCACACTAAGAAAGCAATCCAATCAGGAACAAGGTAGTTAGGGACATGCGGACTAACTGCTCTGACATTCCTGTTTTTTGAAATGAATCTTCGGACCTTCTGAAACAGATGGCCCCCCCTTCTCCCAGACTGGGACTCACTCGGATAGCGAACAGGACGGCCTGGAATGGGAATTCGACTTCGATGGGGTTTCCAAAGCCCGGGCAAGGCGGGCGGTGTCCACCTTTCGGGGCCAGGGATGAGAATCGATCTGAATGCTAACATTGGGCGGGCCGCCAATAGGCTGAGGTGTAAGCCCTTATAAAACTTTTCCTTTCTAGACGCACCTCGCCCCTTGTGAGTCTTTCTTCTCCCAAAAATGTTCTGAGCTCAAGTGCTAATGTGGTCTGAGGGAAAGGATTTCTTCTTGTCTGCTTAGCTTATTCTTTGGCCTACCACATTTCCGGTCAATGCTGCGAGTGCAGTGCAATCATTTTTTATTACGGATCTTTTCCGGCCCTCTTTCGCTTCGAGCTTTTTACTGAAAAAAGATATTCGGCTCCTCTTTTTATATCTTTTGCAATTGCTGCTCACTCTGGGGATCTACCTCGAATTCGATAGATTTATATCCTGCCTATAAGTAATTTCGTATATAGAAGATAATTTTTTCTTTTTAACAGGTCCTTCCATCCATCCACGAAATATTTATTCACGAGATCTGACGATTGATGATTTTATGAAAGTAGGTTTGAATGAATTCCGCTCTTTGATTTTGGTCTTTCTTGGTCACTATAAATTGGTTTAAAATGCGAAGAATTGACACATGAGCTTGTAGGGCCCGTTGAAGTCCCCGAATAAGGGGGAAAAAAGAGGGCTATAAGTAGGCCGTTTACTATTGCTATAAGGGCTGCTCGCCTTTATACGGCTTGGCTTCGCTATCGCTCCTATGTAGTGATCGGCCTAAAAAGGAGTATTCCTACCATACTTTTATGCCTATTATCTAGTGCTAGAAGCTTCGCCAGAAGCAAGCAAGACGAGGTCGCTCTGCTTCGTAGACAAGGCTCGTTCCGTACTTTACTTACGAGCTCGTGTAGTACTCGCCCCTATCTCTAAAGGGGCTTATGCACTCCACTCGCTGTTTACTAAACGAGCGTTAGAGCGAGCGAGCGAAGCCTTCAATTTTGTGGCTTCCCCCCCTCTCCCTCTCCCTATGGTCGAGCAAGTTTCACTCCCTCACCCTACTCTTCCATTTCCGCTTAAGCTTCCCCCGTTTGGGGGATTAATTGATTGGATACCCGAGAACCATAATCTTTCCTAGGAACTGCTTCTACGACGATAGGCATAAAGGCATGATTAGTTCCACAAATCTCACTGCACTGACCATAGTAAACTCCTTCTCGTTGTACCGAAATAGAGATCTGATTTAAACGACCAGGTACAGCATCACATTTGACACCTGAGGAAGGTACAGCCCAACTATGAGGTACATCAGCAGGTGTTACAATAATACGTAGATGAGTTTTGGCTGGTACAACCACTCTATTGTCCACTTCTAATAAACGTGATTGACCCAATTCTAGATCATCTTCTGGAATCGTATAACTGTCAAAAGTGAGTGACTGTTCATCGGAACTGTTATAGTCTGAATACTCATAAGTCCGATACCATTGATGTCCAATAGCTTTGATAGTAATGGCTGGATCTACTACTACCTCGTCCATTGAGTATAACAGAGCAAATGATGGTATAGCAATGAACATCAGGATGATACTAGGAAATATGGTCCGAAGAATCTCGATAGTAGTTCCATGAACAATCCTTTGCGGGATTGGATTTTTTTTATAGTGAAAATGCCATAAAGCGCGAACCAAGATCCGTGATACGAAAACCAAAATCAGAATGAGGAAGAAAAAGATATCGTGATGTAAGTCCATTATTCCTTGCATCATAGGTGTTGCTGCGTCTTGAAATCCTAATTGCCAAGGTTCCGCTGCATCACAAGGAGCAATTGTGAGGAATAGCCATTCTAGAACAATCATTTGGGTTGGTTCATTCTTTAACTGCTCTGCCCCCCCCCCAAAAAAAAAGAAGAGAGACTTGTGCTTGCTCTCCCAATTCAGGAAGACGGAAATCGCCGGTTGGGCTGGTCCAACCAAGAAAAACATGGGACTTTTGGGCATTGCTTGGGCTAAGTAAAGCTTGAGTCGAGTTAAGTAAAGACTGGTTACCTATAAAGATCCCTCACTGCACACTTTCTATATATCTGTCCTCATTATCGGCTGCATGCTATCGGAGATAGAGCAATGGGAGGTTACACCACAATTCCGAATCCACTATTACAGTAATTTTTTTTATGTCTTTATCCACGGGCAATGAGTTTATAATGTATTGGGCGTATCCGTTCCCTATTTATATACATTATTTTCGTATTAGCTTATCCGGTGCAGTTTATGCATGGCGAAAGGGAGCATTGGAATGGTCTTAGCTCCTGAATATTCAGACGAAAAAAAAACTTAACTTCAACCCCGGACACTTTTTTTTTTATAATATATAAGGGATTCCTTCTCTTATCCTCTATATAGCTCGTCATTGGTCCTTCGCAAGCGCGCTCCGCGAGAACTGTACATCTTTCTTAGATGAGAACACGCAGACGCAGCAGTGCCTCAACCAATAAGCGCAGAGCGAAACAATAAAAGCAAGCGTGCTTTTATTATACGTTAGACGATGCCACCTCCCACTTTACTTTAGTCCACCCGGCATAACCGCATTTCAACCAACCGACTAACTTGCCTCTCCGGGATGAGAACCCATGATTTGATCTGCTAGCTTGAACGCCTGGATCATGCCGAGAAGAGAAAGTGAAGAAAAGACTGTCGGAACCGATCGGAGGAGTATTTCAGAGTCCATCCCCGCCTTTATTGAGAAGGAAGAGATATAAAGGTTGGGCATCCATCGCTTCCGTGATGACGCGGTTGAGTGTTCATTCGATCCACCACCCGAGGCCAGGCCGATCAAACCTATCCGTTTTTGGGTTCGATTCAGAAAGTGATCCATAAGCATCAGTAAAAGCAGAAGCATATCCAGAAGGCGATACCAACAGCAGTAGAGAAAGACTCCCGCTAATAGAAAAAGAGGCATATCTGCCGATGATAACGAGAGCAGTACCGATAGCACCAATAGCATCCCTTCCAGTTCCCTTTACTAGTAAGGGGAGCCATCACCAGGGCCTATGATCCAACCCCATACCGGGATGGATGCCCTTATGATGATGGGCGTGATCCATAGCCGATGTTGGCTAGAAGCAGTATCAGTTGAAGCTATGGAGCACCCTTCAAGTTTCAGATCGATATTGAGTTCCATATCCACAGATATTCCAGATGTAGAGACAGATCCAAAGCTATTTGATCGAGATCGAGTAGCTATAGCAGATCCATTTAGAGATCGGAACCCCGTTCAGGGTACACCCATTTTAGTAGCAACTGACCCTAAGCCGGTAGGTCTCGTTCAAAAGCCACTTTAGTTGACGTGTCCCAATCAATGTGCTCGGTAATGATGTTGTCATCGCTGATGCGCAAGTTGCTGAAGTTTATTTTCAGTGTCTTCAGCCAATTTCAACTCAAAAATATCTGATTTCTGACACAGGTGCATTTGAGTTTGCTAAGCGCTTTTGCGTCAAGGGTGGACGCGTGGATTTATCTGCCATGTCTGCTCGTTGTTTGCTTGCTTACCAGCATCCATATGGTGGCTATATGTAAAAAATATCCATTCATTACGAAGGTTCTCTACCTTAGTAAGGATGGGTGGTGGAGGTTATGGGGTCCTTGCCAAACTCAGTCATACAAGATCTCGTCACTTTGAGCGGGTTCTTGCTATGTACACCAAGCCTCGGGGTCACAATGACTATCCATTAGAATTGTGGCTTGGCAGAGTGAGCTTTCGCTTCCTTATCTTCGGGGTTCATTATCTCCTTCCTTCCCTTCTTAAAGAGACGAAACCTTCGGATTTAAAGGCGGCCCCTGATGAATTATTTCCAACAAAAAGAGTCCGGGACCACCTCTCCCTATGGTCGAGCAAGTAAACTACCTTACCCTTTAAAGTAAGCAAGTAAACTACCTTGAGTGGTCTTTGCTCAGAAACTGGATGAAGGATTGGCTTCGGTACGTCCATTGGTACTGGAGACTGGAGTGTCGCGAATTCACCGGATGTTTCCTTAAGTGACTTCTTTCCCGCGTCAGTCTATGAGAAATCATGGAGGATCAGACGCGAATCGAGTGAGCTCATTCGCTTTGGTCTTCTTTGGAAGATCTATGATTTGGTAGCGGAGAAGGGTGTAGCTTGGGGCCCGCCATGTCTTCAAGAACACCTTCCCGGATTTCGGGGATGGTTACTAGGAGGAGTCTCTGGCATGGATTTCTTAGTCGAGTCCGATGGTTTAACCCAACCTAGGGCAAAGGGATCATCATAAGACTTTAGGCGCACCTGGGGGAAGGACTACCCTTAAAATACGCTATTAATAAACGATACCGAATTAACTGATAAAGAGACGGAACTAACAACTGCCGTAATGAACCTAAACTAAAGATGGAAAGAGTCACTCACTGAATACCTATTTATTAAAGAAGACTGAGCTAGTCCTAAAGCCGAAAGACGAAGGCAGCAAGGCGAAAGGAACAAGGGCAAAGTCAGGAACAAGGATTGTTTGTTACACGACTTATCGATTTCACCGGCTAGCTGAGGCTAGCCCGTACTAACAGAGGGTCAGGAATGAGACAGCTACTAGTGGCAGAAGGAAAGAAAGAACTTTCAGAGGGAAGCAAGCCTATGACAGGAAGGTGGGTCAAGGTTTAAGGAGCCTGACGGTCAGTCAATCACTCGTCTAGGGCCTTCCTCGCGGTCGGGCAACTCTTTCCTCGTCGGCAATCCGCTGAGACAAGCTCTCCTCCTATTTCTGCACTGCTTCCGGTTGATGGCTATTATGCCTCTTCCTGCTCTTTTTACTTCTTCGACTCGTCTTCCAGCTCAAACTAGCCAAGACTCCTATTCCGGGTAGTGTTTTTTATAGTCCTTTGCTCTTTACAAACCCCTGACTCGTTCATTCACTCGCTTGGATTCAGTCTCGTTCGGTTGTTGATTAGTTCATCGGTAGTTGGTTAGATAGTCGTGGTTGGGTTATTCACTTGGAGTTGCTTGGTAACTTCCTGGCATTATTCCGCCCTTTCGGGTGTTGGATAGTTGCTCGGGTGGTGTATTGTATTGTGGTTGGTTGCATCAGTTGATTCACTCCTTCCTCAGCATTCGTCGATTGGTGGCGTGGGAAAGGGGCATTCGATCACGGGCAAAGATGTCGATGCAACTCATTATGCAAGTTATGAATTCAAGGTAGAGGGGTTGCCTGATTCACCAGTCTTTCCTCCAGACTCATTGGTAGGGTGATGCTAAACTATCTTCTAAGGGTTGATACTATTACATAGGCTTGGGGCTCCCATGCTTTCCCACGGGTATTTTTCAGTTTGTTGGCTCCTCTTATTCTCAGCACATAGGGGGATTTCCCATCCATTTATCTTTCCATTCCTTCCCCTCATTCCAATCTTGAGGCGTACTACCATGATTCCAGGGGCCTCTTCCTCTCCCTCTCCCTATGGTCGAGCAAGTAAACTTCCTTACTCTAACAAGTAAGCAAGTAAACTACCTTCTGATCCCTCGCCTTAAACGATCGATCAAGGGGCTTACCTACCTTTCTCAAAGCAAAGGGCTTAAACAACTTTCTTTATCAATTTGCCCCTTCACCAAGAAGAAATGCTTATTGCTCTTTGACTCATATCAAGCGGCTTAAACGCTACTTTTTCTATCAAGCTCGCTTTCCTCTCGCGCACTTGAGAGTACCTGTACCTTGCCTTCCATTAATAAAGATAAAAAGTAAAACCGAGGGAAAGACGGATACGGATAAGCCAAGCTTGCTCTCTGCATCCTGCTTAGCGTCCTCTTCGCATTCTTTCTTGAATCTAAAAGCCTTCAATCTCTTAGTATTCCTTCTTTCTCTTTCTTACTTTATTGAGAATCTCTATTCCGGAGTGAGGTGGTCGGTCACAAGAATCTCACTCTAAGCCACTTACATGAAAAACCCCTGGATCAAGAGCCGGTGTTCAGCGTGCTTTGACGAATGGAGTAATAGGTACCTTATTGCTACTCTTTTGGGGTACTTTTTGATCCGCTACCCTGCTCCAAGACTGATACCGATTAGCTCGATTATTCCGATTCTCCTTACTTGACCAGCTCACCATCACTGAATAGCGGGCATCATGAGAATCCGTTACCATAAGTAGTGATCGAGATTTCCCATGCGACTTCCTTGCTTTCCCTTGAGACGGAAAATTTCGTATATAAAGAAGAGTTCTTTCTTCATCTTCCTAATCGATCGAGAAACCTAAGGCCCAATAGTGCTGAGTGTTATACATGCGAGTCTTAAGCGTCAAAAAGAAGAGTCACGCTCTTTAAAAGCCCTAAGAAATAGGCTTCAATCATCGGTTCAAATCCGGTAAGGGCTTCTTTTTTTCCGTTATGCCGCTCCGCGAACAAGGAGCTAATGAACATAAATCCAACCTAGTATCATGAATATCCTTCGCCCGTTATCTCCTCGTAGGAGGGGTCTCTTAAATCAAAAGTTGTCCCTTCTTTTGTTCCTTTTGTTTCGATATGTGTTCAGACTCCTTTTTTCTTATGTATTTCTCATTTTTTATCACGAAAGCTGGGACTTGGTGGAACTACTGCGTGCTTTCTCTTTGGCGTTCCAAGAAGTTTCCGTTTCAACGAGTACTTTTTCCGAGGACTCGTTTGAGATAGGAGTTCTTATGGAATCGTCCGAGGGATCCGCGCCTTCTGAATCTGTGGGATCCGCCCCTTCTGAGGCTGCGCCGCCCGCGAATCCAGCGGGTTCCCAGGAAGCTGGGCCGTCCAACCAAGGCCCCGCTCCCTATCCGTATCAACCAGATCAGGTGATAGGGGGCGATAGTGTCGAGACCATAAAGAGGCGACTCTTGTCGGGGCACGAGGCTAATTTGACCTATGAGGTCTGCGAATTCGCCCGCATACGGGCCGAGGACCTCTTTGAGGTCAAAGCAGAGATTCTCGGGGAAATGTCACGCCTCGACCCAGAAGGGCCTTGGTTGGAACGCGGTGCTCGGGCGCTCGATAACCCCCGAACATCTACGGGGGAGGAGTCCCTCGAGAGGCTTTTCGCGATATTGGACGCACTCCGGGAGGGCGGACGACAGTCGGAGGCGTTCGCGAAGCTGATCGCAAAATTGTAGAATTCCGACGAATAGGCCACGACAAGTGAGATACCCAAGATAAAAGGAACGAGGGGCAGAATCGACGAGGAATCAATAACATAAAATCGTGAATGAAAAAGCGTGACGAGAATTCTTAACTCGAGATGTTAGAGGGTGCAAAATCAATAGGTGCCGGAGCTGCTACAATTGCTTCAGCGGGAGCTGCTATCGGTATTGGAAACGTGTTCAGTTCTTTGATCCATTCCGTGGCCCGAAATCCATCATTGGCTAAACAATCATTTGGTTATGCCATTTTGGGCTTTGCTCTAACCGAAGCTATTGCATCGTTTGCCCCAATGATGGCCTTTCTGATCTCATCCGTATTCCGATCGAAAGAAGAAGGTTGAAGTTTCATTCTTCAAGCACCTCTTTCACATAAGAAAGTGGAGGCGGGCTTGGGTACAATCTAAAAAAAACGATTCCACATGAGGGAGAACCGGACAATTTCCCTC